CTAATCCAAAATCGTTGTAGACCGAACCAATCATAAGTTCCCAACCATGGGTTGAATGAAATCCGATCCATAAATCAGTAACTAAAAGAATCGAAAAAGCTTTTATTGTGTCACTCAAGTTATAGATGAATTCCTGAACCCAAGAATTAAGAATAACAAGTTCTTCATTACCCAGAATAAAATAACCACTTAGAATAGCGAAACAGATTATATTTGTCGAGAAATTAAAAATGATATGGAAATTATACTCATCGTGTGTTTTGACTAATTGTACTGTTTCCTTGTGTATTCCTATACGAAGCTTTTGTATATGTGTTTCTGGGTATTCCTTTATCATTTCGTCCAACAGGAATAGTTCTTCTAATTCTATAAATCTTTCTAGAATGCTTTTTTCTTGAATATCATTCAAGAGAGTTTCGGATTGCCGGGTATTCCACCAATTAATAACCCAAGGTTCCAGACTTTTATTAAATGAGAGAGAGACCCACCAGGGCAAAAATATTATGGATATAATATATGGGAGGGAAGTCAATGCTTTTGTTTTTTTCATTTTTTTTTTTTTTTTTCTGTGAATTGTTAATGAATCTGCTGCATTCGTCATTCGTCGATTCTATTTGATATTTATCTGAACACGAATTCTATAACAAGGTATCGAACCTATGAATTTATTCCCATTTTTTTGTAAAAATTGAGTCCTTGGATCTAGCAAAATAAAATATAGAAAAGAGTCCTTTTCAGATAAAAAAAATAAGCAAGCAAATAGAATTCCCAGAGATATCTCCATTGGGTAAATTCCAACTAATTTCATCTCCATTTGTTCCTGTCGATGAATACTCGAAAATCCACTAGAAGTAACAAATATGATTCGAATTTCGAGACAAAAAAAAGCCTTCCCGGATCAATAATTATTTCAAAATGTTTCACCGCCTAACCATAACCACAGTCCAGGAATAACGTAACCTATCAATTCGAAATATTGGATGAATTCTCTTAAGTCTTTTGAAGAAACTTCAATTTTATTAATAAAATAAAGGGAATTAGCAAGTTCCCTCCTTCATACTAAGAAAACATTAGAAAACATTAATTCTTCATTTCAAAATACTTCAATTGGTACACGCAAGAAATAGGCTAATTCGGCAGCTTTTTGTTCAATTTCTCGTGGAGTAAGATTCTCATCAGTGCCAGTCAAGGGAATGGCCCCTTGGCCTCTTATTTCCATATAAAGGACACGACGAGGATAAAGACCCTCTTTAACCTCCATTCTGATAGATTGGATATCTTTCATAAGGAAACGAAGGAAAATGCGACGATTTATTCCAGGAAATCCCCAACGAAAAATACAAACAATTCCTTCTTTTCTATCAAATCGATCATAACCACTACCTACATTCCACGCAATTGTACACCACAAATAGGAGCTAATAAATAGACCCGCGATCCCATAAAAAGACATTATGATCCCTTGTGGAAAAAAAAAAATTTGCTGAGATGGAAATACGGGTATAAGATTCCTACCAAGATAACTGGAAGTTCCAACCACTAAGAATCCTAATGAACCTAAAAAAAGGATACAGGCCCAAAAAAAATTACTTGTTTTTCGAGACCCCGTTATAAGTTCTATCCAGATATGCTCTGATCGCCAGTTCATATTATACTTACTATACTCGATCCGGTTGTATTCGATTGGAATTGAGAGAATAACCCAAATGAATTTGACTTAACTTTTCTTGACCCCGAAGTAACTCTCATCAACTAGCACTATTTTGACGGGAACTATTAGGAGTAATTGGTTAGATACATTGACTTTATATTTCAAACTATTCACCAATCTATTTTTAACCAGCTAGACCCATATATAATCTGCATTTATGCAGATATCGTGTATCCGTATGCATATGAGTCTCTCATTTGTGTTCGGAAAGAGCCACATACAAATTTAGATAATCTTATTTTCTTGGACATGAAGAGATAAAGAAGCCATTGCAATTGCCGGAAATACTAGGCCCACTAAGGGCACAAAAATAGAGGGTAGATCTGTCATAGAATAGGTGCCCCAATTTAATATTTGTATTTTAAAGATATCTTATGATAAGTATATCTAATATAACTAATGATAAGTATATCTAATATAACTAATATTAAGTAGTTAATAAGTGCAAGGAATATAAATGTGTACCTAATTCATCGTTATACATAAATATGAAATATGTATGATAATTCACTTTAATAATAACATATAATATAAGAAACTTTCTTATTCTCCCATCCTTATTTTATTCTTTCTATTTTTTTTTTTTTTTTTTTACTTAAGGGTATTAAAGAGTTTATTATGAGTTCGCGACTTTCACTAATCGAATCCAACAAAGCAAACGATAACTTGATTCTATAAACTTGATTCCATAATAAAAGTGAGGGTTCTTAGTAGAAATAAATTCTTTCTATTATATATTTACTTTTATATTTTTATTATATAATAATTATATAATAAATTATAAATAAATATAATAAATTATAAATAAGATATATTTTTGTCTCGATTAAAATGAAATTAATACGTAAGAAGGCCAGATAAAATTATTTTTTCTTTATGTCTTTCCTTTCCCTAATTCCTCGGAAGGAGAAACTTACTCTTTTAGCTTTTTTTTTTTTTTTTTTTCTATTGATTAATAAAGGGTTCCTGATTACTAATCAGGAATAGGAGTAAGATAAAAAATCAGGAATTAGGAGTAAGATAAAAAATAGAAAAATCAATATGAAGGAAAAAAATAATAATTATCCAAAACTTATAGCTCTTACTACAAGTAGAACTTATGTTACCAACGAAAAGACCATTCTTCTTAACTTAAGTTTTTTTACAATAAATTAAATACAAATAAAATACTCGTTCGCTACAAATAATTTAAATTGAATCGAGTGCTATACTTTAATTTATTGAATTTTGATTCAGAGGAAAAAAACCGTGGAGTTGAAATAACTCACTCAGAACACCTCTTAAAGGATTACGTGGTACGATTGAGTCGAATAAGCCCTTATGGAATGAATACTCAGCCGCTTGTGAACCTTCGGGTACTGTTTTATTCAATGTTTGTTCAATTACTCTTTTACCCGCAAATGCAATATAGGCATTAGGTTCAGCAATAATAACATCTCCCAACATACCAAAACTGGCTGTTACTCCACCGGTTGTAGGAGATGTAAGGATTGATACATAGAATAACTTTTTATTTGATTGATAATCATATAAAGCAGAAGATATTTTAGCCATTTGCATCAAGCTCAAACTTCCTTCTTGCATGCGTGCTCCCCCGGAAGCACATACAATAATAACAGGTAAAGATCGATTAGTAGCATACTCGATCAAACGGGTGATTTTCTCGCCGACTACAGATCCCATACTACCTCCCATAAACTGAAAATCCATAACCCCAACTGCTATCGGAATACCATTTAGTTGACCTATGCCTGTTTGAACAGCTTCAGTTAAACCTGTCTTTCTTTGATAAGAATCGATACGATCTTTATAAGGTTCTTCCTCTGAATGAAATTCAATAGGGTCCATAGAGACCATCTCTTCATCCATAGGATCCCAAGTGCCCGAATCAATCGAGAGTTCGATTCTATCTGAACTACTCATTTTCAAATGATATCCGCACTGTTCACAAATATTCATTTTTGACTTAAAAAATTTTTTATAATTTAATCCATAACAATTTTCGCATTGAACCCATAAATGTCTGTAGCTTTGATTTTGATTTATATCGAAATCATTAGACTCTTCTCTTATATTGAGATCGCTGCCATTACTACTAGTTTTTAAACTCGAATTCCCATTTTCACTACAACTTACACTTTCAGTATAAATGAAACTATAATTATAACTATAACTGTAATAATCGATATCACCTAAAATAGAACTTTTAATACTGACTTCAAAATGAAGATAACTATTAATGCAACTATTAATGTGATTATTCCAACTAGATTGAGTATCATACATGTAATGATAATAGTAGTTTTTGGACCGACTATTCAAACAACTAGAAAAAAAACTTTCTGGTTCACTCATAAAAGAACCCTCATTGTCAATCTCAAAAATATGATTTTCAATATCAAAATATACAGAATAACTGTCACCATTATTATCTCTAACTAAAAAGGTGTCATCCGAGACCAAACTCCAAATATTCCCGATATCAAATAAATAATCAACATTATTGAAAGCAAAATTGTCACTATTACTCCAACTAGGAATGTTTTTCCCCTTATCATTATCATTTATAATGGGTTCTTCACTTCCACTGGTATTTCCAATAATATCAGAACTATCCACTGATTTACTTAGCCCACATCTATATTCTAACTTTTTGTTAAACAACATCGAATTGAACCACCATTTTTCCATAGAGTCTTATCGCCCCCTATTTGACGAGAATACAATAGATGAATAGTCAATAATAATTTATTTTTATTTATTATTTTATTTCTGAAGCCTATGGATCCAATCACTAGGATTGTTAACTAACAACGGGTGAGTATTGAAAGAAAAGATTCTCCTTTTTGGGTTTGGGGGAATCCAAGGGTATCACTTCGATATACATATATATTATTATTATTATGTATTTAATATTATGTATTTAATGTATTTAATATTATGTATTTGATCTTTATTCCTCAATTAATAACTATTAACTATAAAGACAGGGTTCTCTCACGTCATGTACAAATTATCATTACCAAGGATAAAATAAAGATAAATAGTTTTTTTTATTCCTATAAATGAATAATTTATTTTCATACAATCTCTCATATAATTAAATAATACATTTGTATTGCAACATGGAACGAAAAAGACAATATACAGGAGGGGTAGAAGTGGCCCTTCCTTGGCTTGATCTATGGTCTGAAGCTACGCAATATAAAATAAAATGATCCACCAATAATCTCCCAAAAATCCCCCAATAATACCAAGGATCTATAAAATTAATTTATTTATGGATCCA